ATATTAGTAAGAAAAATTCACATATTTTTTGTGATTTATCCTACTTGTCACAAGCATATGTATTTTACAAATTATCACAAACCCAAGTTATTAATTTGTCTAAATTTAGATCTGTTCTTCAATATAACACAACGTCTTGCTTCCTTAAGACTAAAATAAAGGACTATTTTAAAACACTAGGAATATTTCATTCGGAATTAAAACATAAGAAACTTCAGAGTTATAGAATCAATCAATGGAAAAACTGGTTAAGATGGCATTATCAATACGATTTATCTCAGATTAGATGGTCCAGATTAATGCCAAAAAAATGGCGAACTAAGGTTAATCGAAGTTGTATGGCTCAAAATAAAAATAGAAACTTAAACAAATGGAATTCATATGAAAAAGACCAATTAATTCATTACAAAAAAGAAAATGATTCGGAACTCTATTCATTATCAAACCAAAAAGATAATTTTAAAAAATGTTATAGATATGGTCTTTTAGCATACAAATCAATTAATTATGAAAATAAAAGTGACTCATTTTTTTCTAGATTACCCTTTCAAGTAAAGAAGAACTTAGAAATTTCGTATAATTCCAACACGTCCAAACACAACTTTGTTGATATGCCCGGCAATCCGCATATCAATAATTATCTAAGAAAGGTCAATATTCTAGATATAGAAAGAAATCTCGATAGAAAATATTTTGATTGGAAAATTATCCATTTTTCTCTTAGACAAAAAGGAGATATTGAAGCCTGGGTTAAGATCGATACCAACAGTAATCCAAATACTAAAATTGGTATTAATAATTATCAAATAATTGATAAAATTGAGAAAAAGGGGGTTTTTTATCTTACAACTCATCAAAATCCAGAAAAAACTCAAAAAAATTCTAAAAAAGTCTTTTTTGATTGGATGGGAATGAATGAAAAAATATTTAATCGTCCCATATTGAATCTGGAATTTTGGTTCTTCCCAGAATTTGTACTACTTTATAATGTCTATAAAATAAAACCGTGGATTATACCAAGCAAATTCCTTCTTTTTAATTTGAATACAAATGAAAATGTTATTCAAAATAAAAACCAAAAACAAAACTTTTTTATAACATCAAATAAAAAAATAAAGAATAGAAGTCAAGAAACAAAAGAACCCCCAAGCCAAAGAGAGCGTGGATCAGATATAGAAAACAAAGGAAATCTGAGCCCTGTTTTTTCAAAACATCAAACCGATCTTGAAAAAGATTACGTGGAATCAGACACAAAAAAGGGTCAAAATAAAAAACAATACAAAAGCAACACGGAAGCAGAACTAGATTTGTTCTTGAAACGTTATTTGCTTTTTCAATTGAGATGGAACGATGCTTTGAATAAAAGAATGCTAGAAAATATCAAGGTATATTGTCTCCTGCTTCGACTGATAAATCCAACCAAAATTACTATATCGTCAATTCAAAGGAGAGAAATGAGTTTGGATATAATGCTGATTCAGGCAAATTTACCTCTTACAGACTTGATGAAGAAGGGGGTATTGATTATCGAACCTATTCGGTTGTCTGTAAAACATAATGGACAATTTATTATGTATCAAACCATAGGTATTTCATTGGTTCATAAAAGTAAACACCAAACTAATCAAAGATACCGAGAACAAAGATATGTTGATAAAAATAATTTTGACGAATTCATTCTGCAACCTCAAACTCAAAGACTAAATACAGAAAAAACTCATTTTGATTTGCTTGTTCCTGAAAATATTTTATGGTCTAGACGTCGTAGAGAATTGAGAATTCGAAGTTTTTTTAATTCTTTGAATTGGAATGTCGTCGATAGAAATTCAGTATTTTGCAACGAAACCAATGTAAAAAACTGGAGTCAATTTTTGGGTGAACGGAAACCCCTTTATAAAGATAAAAATAAATTAATTAAATTTAAGTTCTTTCTTTGGCCTAATTATCGATTAGAAGATTTAGCTTGTATGAATCGTTATTGGTTTGATACCAATAATGGTAGCCGTTTCAGTATCTTAAGGATACATATGTATCCACGATTGAAAATTAATTGATAGTACTATATACCCTGTCTCGTATAGAGTATCTGAAAGCAAACAAATGCAAACATGCCTTGTTTTACATCTCATTCGAATCTAATTCGAGAAGACAATACTAAATCAATAAAATAAGGTATTGATTAGATCTAGAAATGAATCAACAGAATCTTCTTCATTTTAGGATTTTTGGTTTCAATTATTCGCTTTTGTGACTGAAAAAAACGTACCTACCGCCTTTTTGTATTCCTATCTGAATCAAATTTTAAATTTGATTAATTTATTGGAATTGCTAAAATTAGAGGTTCATAAAGAAATTAAGTCTATATACCACGTTCAAATTACTGGCATTATTATTACTGATCAATAAAATTCTAAAAAATCCATATCTGTAAAATAAAGAAAGGGGAAATTCATTTATGGTAAAAAATTCTGTCATTTCAGTTATTTTTCAAGAAGAAAAGAAAGGATCTGTTGAATTTCAAGTATTCAATTTCACCAATAAGATACGGAGACTTACTTCACATTTAGAATTGCACAAAAAAGACTATTTATCTCAGAGAGGTTTGAAGAAAATTTTGGGAAAACGTCAACGACTACTAGCTTATTTGGCAAAAAAAAATAGAGTACGTTATAAAGAATTAATTAATAAGTTGGACATTCGAGAGACAAAAACTCGTTAATTTGATTAATTTTAAGAGTTATTTCATTTTCACTTATATGTTTCGATTAAATTTTGATGAACTTCTTTTCACTTTCAGTAATTCATGGAAGAATGAATCGTTAAAAAACTTATGACTGCACCAACTACAAGAAAAGACCTCATGATAGTCAATATGGGGCCTCAGCACCCATCAATGCACGGTGTTCTTCGACTCATCGTTACTCTAGATGGTGAAGATGTTGTCGACTGCGAACCAATATTGGGTTATTTACATAGAGGGATGGAGAAAATTGCGGAAAACCGAACAATTATACAATATCTGCCTTATGTAACACGTTGGGATTATTTAGCTACTATGTTCACAGAAGCAATAACCATAAATGGACCCGAACAATTAGGCAATATTCAAGTACCTAAAAGGGCTAGCTATATCAGAGTCATTATGTTGGAGTTGAGTCGGATAGCTTCTCATTTGTTATGGCTCGGTCCTTTTATGGCGGATATTGGTGCACAGACCCCTTTCTTCTATATTTTTAGAGAAAGAGAATTAATATATGACCTATTCGAAGCTGCCACCGGTATGCGAATGATGCATAATTATTTTCGTATTGGAGGAGTGGCTGCCGATCTACCCTATGGCTGGATAGATAAATGTTTGGATTTTTGCGATTATTTTTTAACAGGGGTTGCTGAGTATCAAAAACTTATTACCCGGAATCCTATTTTTTTAGAACGAGTTGAAGGCGTAGGCATTATTGGGAGAGACGAGGCCTTAAATTGGGGTTTATCGGGACCAATGCTACGAGCTTCCGGAATAGAATGGGATCTTCGTAAAGTTGATCATTATGAGTCTTACGACGAATTTGATTGGCAGGTTCAATGGCAACGAGAAGGGGATTCATTAGCTCGTTATTTAGTACGAATCGGTGAAATGACAGAATCCATAAAGATTATTCAACAGGCTCTGGAAGGAATTCCAGGAGGGCCTTACGAAAATTTAGAAATGCGACGTTTTGACAGATTAAAAGATCCTGAATGGAATGATTTTGAATATCGGTTTATTAGTAAAAAGCCTTCTCCAACTTTTGAATTGTCGAAACAAGAACTTTATGTGAGAGTTGAAGCCCCAAAAGGAGAATTGGGGATTTTTCTGATAGGAGACCAGAGCGTTTTTCCTTGGAGATGGAAAATTCGCCCACCAGGTTTTATCAATTTGCAAATTCTTCCTCAGTTAGTTAAAAGAATGAAATTGGCTGATATTATGACAATACTAGGTAGCATAGATATCATTATGGGAGAAGTTGATCGTTGAAATGATAATTGATACAACAGAAATAGAGACTATCAATTCTTTTTCCAAATTGGAATCCTTAAAAGAAGTCTATGGGATCATATGGATGCTTGTCCCTATTGTGACTCTTGTATTAGGAATCACAATAGGTGTACTAGTAATTGTTTGGTTAGAAAGAGAAATATCTGCAGGAATACAACAACGTATCGGGCCTGAATATGCCGGCCCTTTAGGAATTCTTCAAGCTCTAGCAGATGGGACAAAACTACTTTTGAAAGAGAACCTTATTCCATCTACAGGAGATACTCGTTTATTCAGTATTGGACCATCCATAGCAGTAATATCTATCTTTCTAAGTTATTCAGTAATTCCTTTTGGTGATCACCTTGTTCTAGCCGATCTTAGTATTGGTGTTTTTTTTTGGATTGCCATTTCAAGTATTGCTCCCGTTGGACTTCTTATGTCGGGGTATGGATCAAATAATAAATATTCCTTTTTAGGTGGTCTACGGGCAGCTGCTCAATCAATTAGTTATGAAATACCATTAGCTCTATGTGTGTTATCAATATCTCTACGTGTGATTCGGTGAGACCTAAAATTTATAAAAATTCTTTTCTTTCTAGAAACAAGGATAAAAAGATTTGATTGACTATATATATTTTTATTTTTCTTCAGCATTTGAGTTGATGAACTAAACCAGATAGTTATATGAGTGAAAGAAAACGGCTTCTAAATTTGCAGTAAAAAAGTTGAGTCTCATTTCCTATGTACAAGAATCAAATGGTGAAAAAAGTAAACATAAGCAAGAGAGATTGTTTACCCCAAGATTCGTGAATTGTCATGATAGCTTGAAGCGGGTTCAAAAGACCAACTCTATGGAGTTTTTACTGTCTATTACCATAGATGGATTTCCACAACGGGAGGTTTTTGAAACAAAAAATGAGTGGATGGTTAGGAAGACCAAGATACACAAAGGATTAGTAATTGAGATTATGTAAGTTATCCAAGA